AACACTTCCTAAAAAACTATTCCATTGGACTAACAATGGGAAGGAAGAAGGCGAGTCGTTCTGCTAATTCCCCATTCTCCAACCAGTCCTTCCCATGGGTTAGTGTCCCACCAAATAATTGGAGGAGTGAAATCCTAATCGAATTCAAAAAAAGCAGTAAGTCCAAGGAAATAAACTAATAAAAAATACGTATTTTTTTTTTTTCGGATTAAACAAAGGGATTCGCAAATAAAAGTGCTAACGCTACAACCAGTCCATAAATTGTTAAAGCTTCCATAAAAGCCAGACTAAGCAATAAAGTACCTCGTATTTTTCCCTCCGCCTCGGGCTGTCTCGCGATCCCTTCTACAGCTTGGCCCGCAGCAGTACCTTGACCAACCCCAGGTCCAATAGAAGCAAGCCCGACGGCCAAACCAGCAGCAATAACGGAAGCGGCAGAAATCAGTGGATTCATGATAAGTTCCTCACACCAAAATAAGTAAATAGTTAATGATACAATCAACCAATAAATTATGACTTAATTATTCCATCGCTAAGATCTATACAGTCTTAGGAAATAAGAACTCGGAATTGAAGTAATAATATTATTATTGAATCATCAGAACGGCTTCGATATTTCTTTTTTAGTTTTTATTCACAGAATTTTTTTGAATCCATACCATTCTTTTTGAATTTTTCGTTTTTTCTTATTTTCTTGATTGAATCTCTTTATTCAATAGTCACTTTATTTTATTCATTTAATATTCAATTCACAACTACAAAGGAAATGGAGGGGATTCCATTGGAATTCCTATCTAAATTCACAGTAATAGAGCCGCTTAGATATTACATATATAACTAATTAATATCTAATATTACATATACATGTGTTTCTTGGATAACGTAAATCAACCATTCATATCTTACATTCAATCGGATTATAGAATCATTCTTCGAAACATTCACAAGAGTTGTCTTATACTAATTAGAGTACATACATCTAGTTCGGCCCCCCCCTAACCAATCCATTTTTTTTTATAAATTTGAATTTAGTTTTTTGTAAATCTTTATTTTTTCTTTTTTTACTCGCCGACGCAGGTACAATCAATCTACATGGACAAATTCGTTAGATCGAATCGTTGCATCGAAATAGAAGTATTTGATTGATCTAAGTTCAGGTAATTTATTATTTATTAAAATCCTCTTTTGGTCAACCGTTTAATTGGATGAAATCCACTTGAATGGGAATTGTTCTATATAACAATAGCATCTTTTTTAAAATAGCACACTATAATACTATAAGTATTACAATCCTAATTATTATTCAGATTATGATTACTAATATCTAATAATATTGAATATTGGAATTAAATGAACAAAACAATATAAAGATAGTATTCATTGGGGGGGGATAAATAGACCGAACTGGAATTTTAGGAAAAAGATCTTTTCGATCTCTTTCCTTTTTTTTACTTCCCCTTTTGTTTGTTGCAATTCCCTAATACCGCTAATATCTTATTTTTGACTATTACTTCTATACTTTATATAGTTTATATTTATATAATTTATCTATTTATTTTTATATATTATGCTCCTTAAGCAGATTATCTTGATACGCACATATATTGCGTAAGGCTTAAACTAAAAAAAGACTATTTCGAAAACTAGTCAATGATGACCCTCCATGGATTCGCCTATATAAGCCGCAGCTAAAGTTGCAAAAATAAGAGCTTGAATACCGCTTGTAAATAATCCAAGTAACATGACGGGTATAGGAACCACTGAAGGTACTAAAGAAACAAGAACAAGAACTACTAATTCATCAGCTAATATATTTCCGAAAAGTCGAAAACTAAGTGATAGGGGTTTTGTGAAATCTTCTAAAATATTAATGGGTAAAAGGATTGGAGTTGGTTGAATGTATTTACCAAAATAACCTAATCCTTTTTTACTAAGACCCGCATAGAAATATGCTACTGACGTGAGTAAAGCTAAAGCAACAGTAGTATTTATATCATTTGTAGGCGCGGCTAATTCCCCATGAGGTAACTGTATGATTTTCCAAGGTAAAAGAGCACCCGACCAATTCGAAACAAAAATAAATAGAAATAAAGTTCCAATAAAGGGAACCCATGGACCGTATTCTTCGCCAATCTGAGTTTTGCTCACATCTCGAATGAATTCAAGAACATATTCGAAGAAATTCTGACTGTCAGTAGGAATGGTTTGTGGATTACGAACAGCTATAATGGCTGAACCTAATAAGATAGCAATTACAACCCAAGAAGTAATAATTACTTGGGCATGGACTTGAAAACCTCCTATTTTCCAATAGAAATGTTGGCCGACTTCCACACCGGATATATCGTATAAGCCTTTTAGTGTGTTGATATAACATAATAGAACATTCATATTGCCCTCTGAAAAAAATAGAACTTTAAAAAGAATTATTTGGATTCAACCTTCTCTTTTTTCGACTTGCCTAGTTGACTTATATATATTTGTATACCAATTAATTACATAATATCCCTAGTTACTTGTATCTCTTTTAGGAATCATAACCGATTTCATAAATCTATGGAGTTCCCAAAAGAATTTTTTTATTTTATTATTCATTATTAATATGAATCAAGGATTTCGTATATAACTAGAACGACCCTCACAAATTGCAAATACTAATTTGTTAAGAATTAATCGGATTGAAGCTATCGCGTCATCATTTGCTGGGATCGAAATATCAGCGAGATCTGGGTCACAATTTGTATCGATTAAACAAATCGTTGGAATTCCCAAAATCATACATTCTCGAAGAGCCGTATATTCTTCTTGCTGATCAACGATTATTACAATATCGGGTAATCCAGTCATATATTTGATCCCGCCCAGATATGTTTGCAAGTGAGATAATTGTCTCTTCAACATAGCTGAATCTCTTTTCGGAAGACGATTGAGTCTCCCCATCTTTTGTTCCGTTCTCAAGTCCCTGAACTTATGAAGTATCGTTTCCGTAGTATACCAATTCGTTAACATACCGCCTAGCCATTTTTTATTAACATAATGACAACGGGCCCTTATTGCAGCCCGTGCTACTGAATCGGCTGCTTTATTTTTGGTACCAACAATTAAGAATTGCTTTCCCCTACTTGCTGTATCAAAAACTAAATCACAAGCTTCTGATAAAAAACGGGCAGTTCTAATAAGATTTATAATATGAATACCTTTACGCTTTGAAGAGATATAAGGTTCCATTCTAGGATTCCATTTACTAGTACCATGACCAAAATGAACTCCTGCTTCCATCATTTCTTCCAAATGGATGTTCCAATATCTTCTTGTCATTTATTTATCCACACCTCCTTTCTTTTTATTAAAAAAAAGAGAGACGAGGTGCCCTGAAATAGAAATAAATAATTGTTCCGATGGAACCTTCGTTTCTACCTCTAACGGATATTGGCCATTGATACACGATTCAAACCATTAATATTAATTTCTTTCTATTCTATTTGTTATTTTATTATCTTTATTACTATATACCAAATAAAAATAAAAAAAAAAAATGACCGCAAATACAAATAGCTAAAAAGAAAGGGGGTGAATACGCTCTTAGGAATCATTCAACCCTCGAAATGATTGTCTCAGTGTATCGTGTAAATTCCTTGAAATGAAAAAATAAAATAATTATCTGTGGTGGAACAAAATATCTCGCATTTCTGCCTCGAATAGTTTATTGTTTTTGGTTTCCAAAGGAATGTTGGTATGTTGCCTTGAACGTTGCACTAATCCGTTGAATCCCGTACCAACGGGTATCATCCCCCCTAGAACAACGTTCTCTTTCAGACCTTTCAACCAATCGATACGACCCCGGAGAGCGGCTTTTGCTAAAACTCGAGCAGTTTCTTGAAAACTTGCTTCGGATATAAAACTTTGAGTATTTAGAGATGCTTTCGTTATTCCCAATAAGATAGCTCGGTAACAGATCGCTTCTTCCAAAGCGCGCCCTGTTCGTTCCGCCCGCAACAATTCAATCAGTTCTCCGGGTGAAAAAACATTAGACATTCCCTCTTCTGAAACCAACACTTTTGATGTTATTTGACGCACAATAATTTCTATATGTCGATTATGAATCTGCACCCCCTGAGATCTATAAACTTTTTGGATCTTATTAACCAAAGAGATGCGCCCTTGCACTATAGTTAGCTCAGCACCAATCAAGAATCTCCAAGGAATTCCAATAATTTTTGTTATACTCTTGTTCCAACCCTCAATTCTCTTTTCTAGGTTCATCGATATTGAATCAATCGAACGCACTTCTAACACTTGTTCCACTTTTGGAAGACCTTGCGTTATATCCCTAGATCTCGATTTTTCATATATAAATGTAACTAATGTATCTCCTTCGTAAAGGATTTCTCCATAATGGCCATGAACGGTTGCTCCCGGAGTGGCCAAATAAGCTTTAGCTGATCTTATTACTACAGAGTCAACTTGAACAATTAGAACTTGACCCGATTTTAAGTGCGGTCCGTTTTTGGCTATACATAAATTTTCACAAATAAACTGCCCAAGGCTAATTATTCTAGACGCTTCTTCACAATAATTATGATGGAGAAAATTCCAATTCAAATTGAATGGATTCAAAACGATGTTACCGCGCGGATCGGGATTACTATAAATAGAAACCCTACCATTTTCATCCATTAAATAATATTTAAGCACTTGAAAAGTCTGTTTGAAATTGTCAAGTTGTAAATATTTAGTTACCGAGATCTGATTATAAGTTATTAAATGGTAAAATGAATAAAAATGCGCAATTTGAGGGGTTCTTCCTAATCCTAAAGGTCCCAAGGAATTCCTAATTGGAATTAGACTATCTCTTTTCATTGATTCTTTTTTTATTACATCATTGTAATATTTTACATCGTTGAATGGACCCATTTGAAAACAATTAGATGATGACAAAATTATAAAAGATTGGCATTCCTTATTCCTCTTCAACAACGTACGAATAGTTACTTGATTTT